AGTAAGCTGTGATACGTTCACTAAAAAAAAATCCTTTTGTAGCCAATCATCTATTAAAAAAAATTGATAAGCTTAATAAAAAAGCAGAAAAAGAAATAATAGTAACTTGGTCCCGTGCATCTACCATTATACCCACAATGATCGGCCATACGATTGCTATTCATAATGGTAAGGAGCATTTGCCTATTTATATAACAGATCGTATGGTAGGTCACAAATTGGGAGAATTTGGACCTACTTTAAATTTCCGAGGACATGCAAAAAGTGATAATAAATCTCGTCGTTAATCTCATCTTAAAAAAATCTGGATAGATACTTATGATTCATTAGTAGGAGAGAAACCTTATGTCAAATTTTTTAAATAGGATACTAAACAGGAAAAAAACGGAAGACTACCCTCCTCTGCGTCCGCTAGGTAGCATACGGAAGAAAAAAACGGAAGTATACGCGTTAGGTCGACATATATGTATATCTGCAGACAAAGCAAGAAGAGTAATTGATCAAATTCGCGGACGTTCCTATGAGGAAACACTTATGATACTAGAACTCATGCCCTATAGAGCATGTTATCCAATTTTTAAATTGGTTTATTCTGCAGCAACAAATGCTGGTTCCATTCTGGGTTCCGACGAAGCCAATTTAATAATTAGTAAAGCTGAGGTTAACGAAGGTACTACCGCGAAGAAATTCAAACCTCGAGCTCGAGGACGTAGCTATGCGATAAAAAGAACTACCTGCCATATAACTATTGTAGTGAAAGATATATCTTTAGATGAATATGAATTTGTATCACTATATTCGTTAAAAAAACCTAGATGGAAAAAGACAACTATGGTATATCACAATATGTATAGTAGTGGGGTAGTATGGGACAAAAAATAAATCCACTTGGTTTCAGACTTGGTACAACCCAAAGTCATCATTCTCTTTGGTTTGCACAACCAAAAAATTATTCTGAGGGTCTACAAGAAGATCAAAAAATAAGAGATTTTATAAAAAATTATGTACAAAAAAATATGAGAATATCCTCTGGCGCCGAGGGAATTGCACGTATAGAGATTCAAAAAAGAATCGATTTGATCCAGGTCATAATCTTTATGGGATTCCCAAAGTTATTAATCGAAAGTAAACCGCAAGGAATCGAAGAATTACAGATGAATCTACAAAAAGAATTTCATTATGTGAACCGAAAACTTAACATTGCTATCACAAGAATTGCAAAACCTTATGGAAACCCTAATATTCTTGCGGAATTTATAGCCGGACAATTAAAGAATCGAGTTTCATTTCGAAAAGCAATGAAAAAGGCTATTGAATTAACTGAACAAGCAGATACAAAAGGAATTCAAGTACAAATTGCAGGTCGTATCGACGGAAAAGAAATTGCACGTGTCGAATGGATCAGAGAGGGTAGAGTTCCCCTACAAACTATTCGAGCTAAAATTGATTATTGTTGCTATACAGTTCGGACTATCTATGGGGTATTAGGCATCAAAATTTGGATTTTTATAGACAAGGAAGAAGAATAAGAAAACTTTAATTCTTTTTCTGGCCAATCAACGCAAGCAATTCGAATTCTTAATTCTATAGGGTTGAATAAAAATTCGATTGAACTTTTCATATAATTGCTATGCTTAGTGTGTGACTCGTTGGTTTTTTTTAGGGTTAGGATTAAAAAAAGACCAGCCCGGTAGTATGAAAACCAACTCATCACTTCGTATTATCTGGATCTAAAGAACCAGTCAAGATATGAGAAATCAATCATATCTTTGTAGCAACTGAATTTTTTTTGAATAAACTTGAATTCAAAATTGAAAGCAAAATACAGAAGAAAGGTGTGGATAAATGGAAGGATGAGAGAAAGAAAGAAAAAGAATATCAATGATATAGAATTCCAATATGTAAGGTCTATGAGTCATCTCATAAAAGACAGTGTAATAAAGCATCAATACTAATTGATTCATCCATAATGAAACATTAAATGAATCCTTCTTATAGTTATAGAAGAAAAAAATCAAGAGCTTCGAGCCAATAAAGACTAAGAAGGTTGACTCAAGAATAAATTAGATTATGAGCTCCGTTGTAGAATTCTGACCTAACCATTAAATACGAAGCGGTGGGAACGATGTAACCTGTGAATGCAAAAGATTTTATTGAACAAATGAATCTTACTGATTCACTAATCGGGATGGCGAAATGAACCGGAAATCAATGACTGAAATAGAGATTGCAAGAGTAAATATTCGCCCGCGAAAACTTTCTTTTTTTTGGATAAAGGACAAAAGAAAATCAAGATTTATTAGCACATTAGAAACATTTTTTTTTTAGAAAAATGTTCTAATATCTACTAATATCTTATCTATTCAAATATCTATTCAAATTAATTGAAATTCAATTTTGAATCCTTTTAGTCGCGAGGAGCTGGATGAGAAGAAACTCTCACGTCCAGTTCTGTAGTAGAGATGGAATTCTGAAACAACCATCAACTATAACCCCAAAAGAACTAGATTCCGTAAACAACATAGAGGAAGAATGAAGGGAATATCTTATCGAGGTAATCATATTTGTTTCGGTAAATATGCTCTTCAGGCACTTGAACCTGCTTGGATCACATCTAGACAAATCGAAGCAGGTCGACGAGCAATGACACGAAATGCACGCCGTGGTGGAAAAATATGGGTCCGTATATTTCCAGACAAACCAGTTACAGTAAGACCTGCTGAAACACGTATGGGTTCGGGGAAAGGATCCCCTGAATATTGGGTAGCTGTTGTTAAACCGGGGCGAATACTATATGAAATGGGTGGAGTAACCGAAAATATAGCTAGAAGGGCTATTTTAATAGCAGCATCTAAAATGCCTATACGAACTCAATTTATTATTTCGGGATAAAAATGTAGAACCGACAGAGATGAATCTTAGGGATGAAACAAAAACGCAGGTTTCTTTTTTTGGACAAACAATATTTCTTTTATTTTCTTCATCCTTTGCATTGGAAGAATAAAAAAAAAATTTGATATGATTCAACCTCAGACCCATTTAAATGTAGCGGATAACAGCGGGGCTCGAGAATTGATGTGTATTCGAATCATAGGAGCTAGTAATCGTCGATATGCTCATATTGGTGACGTTATTGTTGCTGTGATTAAAGAAGCAGTACCAAATATGCCCCTAGAAAAATCAGAAGTAGTGAGAGCTGTAATTGTTCGTACCTGTAAAGAACTAAAACGTGACAGCGGTATGATAATACGGTATGATGACAATGCTGCAGTTGTGATTGATCAAGAAGGAAATCCAAAAGGAACTCGAATTTTTGGGGCAATCCCCCGTGAATTGAGACAATTGAATTTTACTAAAATAGTTTCATTAGCTCCCGAGGTATTATAAAATAAAATGAGATCGTGATATCTTTGGGGTATTTGAAAGAAATAGATTAAGAACTAGATTAATTCGTAGATTGTGTCTCACGCATATACCTTGCAAAATTCCTATTCATAAATCAATAAAAAAAAAAAAAAAAGAAAAACATGTTGATTATATCCAATTTTGAGACACCAATAATTTTAGTTCATCATGGGTAGAGACACTATTGCTGAGATAATAACCTCTATACGAAATGCTGATATGGATAGAAAAAGAGTTGTTCGCATAGCATCTACTAATATTACCGAAAATATTGTTAAAATACTTTTCCGAGAGGGTTTTATCGAAAACGTCAGAAAACATCGAGAAAAAAACAAATATTTTTTGGTTTTAACCCTTCGACATAGAAGGAATGGGAAAAGACCCTATAGAAATTTTTTAAATTTAAAACGGATCAGTAGACCCGGTTTACGAATCTATTCTAACTCTCAACGAATTCCTAGAATTTTAGGTGGGATGGGAATTGTAATTCTTTCTACTTCTCGGGGTATAATGACAGACCGGGAGGCTCGACTAGAACGAATCGGTGGAGAAATTTTGTGTTATATATGGTAATCCATTTAATATCCAAATGGGATCCGAAACCTCTTCCTATTTGTAAAAAAAAAAAGAAAGGGGGTGAGTTGTCTAATATCGTCTTTCCTCCATTAATTGATACTTCAGGGGGGCTTTACCTGAAATGAAAGAACAAAAATGGATTCATGAAGGTTTAATTACTGAATCGCTTCCCAATGGCATGTTCCGAGTTCGGTTAGATAATGAAGATCTGATTCTAGGTTACGTTTCAGGAAAGATCCGACGTAGTTTTATACGGATACTTCCAGGAGATAAAGTCAAAATTGAAGTAAGTCGTTATGATTCAACCAGAGGACGTATAATTTATCGACTCCGAAACAAGGATTCGAAAGATTAGGTCATTTTTATTCGATACGATTCGAGATGCAAAATTTCAAGAAACTTATTTTCTACCAAAAAAGAATTAAGATAAGGAATGACAAATATGAAAATAAGAGCTTCCGTTCGAAAAATTTGTGAAAAATGTCGACTAATCCGTAGGCGGGGGCGCATTATAGTAATTTGTTCCAACCCGAGACATAAACAAAGACAAGGATAATCAGACCCACTAAAGGGCTCAATGTACAAATAAGAAATCTGTTTTGACATAAAATGGATATATCCATATATTTCTGACTCATATTTATGAGATGATACAATATGGCAAAAGCTATACCGAGAACTGGTTCACGTAGGAATGTACGTATTGGTTCACGTAAGAGTGCACGTAGAATACCAAAGGGAGTTATTCATGTTCAAGCAAGTTTCAATAATACCATAGTCACAGTTACAGATGTGCGGGGGCGGGTGGTTTCCTGGTCCTCGGCCGGTACTTGTGGATTCAAGGGTACGAGAAGAGGGACACCCTTTGCCGCTCAAACTGCCGCAGCAAATGCTATTCGTACAGTAGTAGATCAAGGTATGCAACGAGCAGAAGTCATGATAAAAGGTCCCGGTCTCGGAAGAGACGCAGCATTACGAGCTATTCGTAGAAGTGGTATACTATTAACTTTCGTACGGGA